AGTATAGAGTTTATGTTTTTTTAGCACTTAACTTTTTTCGCTGATTCCATTGTTCAAAAAAGGATTCGCAGAGAAGAGAGACATTTTACATTTTTACCCATTTGTGAGTAGAATTCGCGGAATACGATTGAAGTGTGTAAGAGGGGTTGTATTTATTAAGCACATGCAGATATTGCTATATAGCTATCCGCATATCGCCTATCCCAGTTCTCCTTGGGGCAACACAGGCCGCGCTATATCATAATTTCGATTTTATATTCAATATATTCAATGAAAAATTGAAGCACGATAATTCCCTATAGATAAGATACCTGATTAGGTATATCTGTGTAACAATTTCTATTCTGGGGTTTACAGAGACACATAATTGTTGTTATAATTGAAATTGAAAAGGATTGATTATTGAAAAGAATCGATACTGATTCGTTGTGTATCAATTTCATTTTCTTATGTTATGCCATTTGCCATTCATTAAGGAAACGCAATTTGAGATCCAAGAACCTTTCATGAATTCACAATCCGTAGTTAATGGTTCAAATTTGCCCTGAATTTTTGATTCAGTGACTAAAAATCTACATTTTTTCTTGAAAGAAAAATAAAAACAGAAGGGAAGTTTTTAGGCGTTGTGTGTTTTGAGATTTGAGATACTATACAATCGAAGGGAATCAACTGAATCCAATCAAAAAAGGAGGGATTTCTTTTAGGTTTAGGAAAGGGATAAAGAAAACGGGACTCAAGGTGCAAATCTAATCAATAATTAATAAGTAATCCGCCCCAAAAGGGGGAATATTTCCATCTATTTTGTATCATTTTGGCGGCATGGCCGAGCGGTAAGGCGGGGGACTGCAAATCCTTTTTCCCCAGTTCAAATCCGGGTGCCGCCTGATCAACAAAAAACTCGAAATCACTTATTGCTGATATAACTCGCCGAATTCTTGCCCAGCCGAAGCAGAGGAAAAGTGTCGATACGTGCTTGATGTTACGTTAAGAATCTGGAGGTTCTATAAAGGACTGTCAATCCTTGCGCCTAGGATCCAAGGGAGGATTATAAGGGCTAGGCCATCAAGACTTCGTGATTCCCTTCCAGTACTAGTGTCTATTGACTGAGTCTTGAGTTAGAGTAGATAGTCGAATGGTGAATCAAATTAGTAGTTGGAAAGGGTGGAAGAAACTTTGTATATAGACTCCTGAGAGTCTCTAAGTGCTCAAACATTCACTCAATATTGAAATAATTGTCTTTTCTTTATATAGAATCTATTTTATAGAATAAAAGAAAAGTAAAAAAAAAATTCTTTTTGGTAACTCCCAGCAAGAATGTAATAGGCTGTCTCCCGATTGTGTCACAGAGACAATCGGGAGACAGTAAGGATTAGATCAAACAGGAGATAGAGATATGTGATGTGATAGATGGAGATCCATCTTGATTGTATATTGTTATTACTTTTGCTTATGAAGGGCAACAAAAAAAAACAATAGGTCTTACTAGCCCTACATGTTCCATTAATAACATTCTCTTGAAATTTCCAAAGAAGTAACTGCGTATCTTGCTTGTGTTTAATGCTGCCCGATTCTACCCGAAATCATATTAGGACCTTGTTATAGGTGGATTTATTGGAGTGGGTCATAAAGCTCGTTCGGTCAGAATCCCTTTTTGACTCTGCGTCATTAATTCCACTATACTATTATTAGTGATTAATAATGGAAGAATTTCTTCATATTCATAGAGATAGGGGACATAATTCACATGGATATAGTAAGTCTTGCTTGGGCTGCTTTAATGGTAGTCTTTACATTTTCCCTTTCACTCGTAGTATGGGGAAGAAGTGGACTCTAGAGGTACTACTAATTTAATTCAGTTTCAGTATAGTATTGAGTTGAGTAATCAAACTGTATCAATTGTTTCATAGCATAGATCGTTCTGCAAAGCGTTTTTAAATAAAAATATCTCCATTTCAAAATTCTACTGGAATCCCGTAAAGTAATGTAAATGTAATAAATTGACTAGTAATATATGAATAATAACCTTTCAATCAAACAAATATTTCAATGATTCCTATATTCGTATTTTGTTTGAAAATAAAAGGGATACACATGATATGAAATTTTTTCCAACCTAATTCTTCTGAAATATTCTATTTCGATGAACTAGCTCTTATCAGAATTCTATATATATGAATATTACAATGAAGAACAACCGACCCCCTTTTTGATTTGTTTCCCTCTTTATTGTTCAAAGAGGAAGTCGTTCTGTTATTACGTAGATACGTACTTTCTACCGAATACCGAAGGCAACATCGATATAGTGGTTGTCCAACAAAGTACTACAAATAATAAGATCTTGCGTTGGGCGATTCACATATTGCGCACTTACTGTTTGTTTTATACTCCTAGAAATCTTATTTATGTTTTATCGACTTACTTCATATCATGGTTCAAGCGTTAGAAATCGGTGGGGTCTACTACTACTTCCAAATCCGAAGAAAATTTCCCAGAGAACCCTTGGATCATCTGTCAACGGATCAATCAATTACTCCTTCGGAATGCTAAAAAAAAGAATTACTTAGTTTCTTTTAGAATATTCATTCTAATACTAATATTTAGAATATTTTTCTAATATGCCCATACTATTCGTCTTCCATTGATTCGATTGTTTCGGCGGAGCCCGGGATCCATATTGGAAATAATCAGAAACCTAGTTAAAGTAATTAGAACCGTAAGGCGTAAGAGTCAAAGTTGACATTCGAGTATCTCACATTGATCGGAATCACTACAAATCAAATGGATGTAGCGAAGAACTAGAATCGGGGTGCTATTAAGATGTCCATATAACATATGTACATGTACATATGTTATATGGACATATATGAAGATACATATTGCGGATTGATCTATATTAAGCCTATATCTTTATACAATACGGTCCAATACTCTACAATACAATAATAGATAGTGCGGTAGAAAGGTTCCTATATTTCTTTCTACCATACTATCAGATTTCATATACTGCTGATTCTAGTCCGCTTATTTCATTTAATACGTGGAAGTTGAATCCCTTTCATTTCTTCAATCATTGATTAAGAAAAGAACTAAGAAGTCAAGCTTGATTCAAATTAATCATTTTGACTGACTGTTTTTACGTAAATAATAAGTAAAAAAGCAGTAGGAACTAGAATAAACAGCGCAGTAGCAATAAATGCGAGAATATTTACTTCCATAATCTCATCGTGTTTTTTTTTACTTCACAATAACTCGGGATCTAATCCCATAAAGATGATAAATCTTTCTCCTATAAATTCAATGGGATGAATTCCATCCTGATGATATTGAATCGGATCAATATCATGAATAACAATATCGGAGCTATCAAATGGATTCATCGTCGAGAATTGAATAGTATAACATAGGAAGATCTTTTATCCATACGAAATCAAAAAAGGAATTCCTGATCCAATCAAGAATCCCGTTGAATTGATCATTCTTTTTCAGTCTTTCTTTTCTATAACCTACCGTCTTCCTTATAAATCATCAGATGAGATATCATCTTACCCGTCTTCCACTTCCAGTGGCGACAAACCCCATATAACATATAGTAGAAGTGAAATGGAAAAAAGAAGGAGTTAAGTTCTAAACTAAGTTTTTTTATCATCTAATTTTCGTGGAAGACAAAGAGGTGTGATAAAGATGGGTCCCGGTATAGGTATAAAAGATCTAATATTTTTTATTTTTATTTTATTTCGACAAATTCACTATTTTGGAGTTTGTTCTTTCTTCGATAGGACCCTTCAAATAGAAATCAAAAAAAAAGCTTATGCATTCCCTCACTAAGAGGAGTGGATCCTTGTTTGATCTTTCTTTATATTAATATCCTCTTTCCTTGGATTGGGACTGGGACACATATATCAAAAATTGAGTGTGCAATTTGAATGAGATAGATTTTTTCCAATGAGGAATTGAGGTTATACAAAATCGGAGCTAGAAAGGAGAAAGGAAGGTCGTTTTTAATCTGAAAAAGATTCTGTCGGGGTAGCTATGTTAAGGTTAAGTTCATTTTGTATCGTACACTAAACGAATTCCAATTTGTGTATGTACTCCGGGAAAACATATGGGTATTCTATTCCAGTTCATAGATCAGGAGCAATCGAAAAAGCCAGACCAGCACGGTATCTCTTGGAATACTCAATATGGTGCTAGCAACAATTGTACCAATCTACATATGTCTCTCCCCCACCAATCGGTACTAGTTGAAGTAATTGAAATTCCCGTATTTGTTCGATGATAAATGCGAAACGAAAAAAAAAATAAAGAACAAATAAATAAGGATCCCCCACTGGGAATTATATTCTGCTCCTTGCCCCCCCCCCTCTTTACAGAAAATAGAGAAATGAATTGATGGATTCCTCGGATCCTAGATCGGGACTGACGGGGCTCGAACCCGCAGCTTCCGCCTTGACAGGGCGGTGCTCTGACCGATTGAACTACAATCCCAGGGAAAAAAAGAAGGTGTACAGCATACAGATTCTTATGATTTCATTCAAATCATTTCTATTTAGAATCGTCGTGTTGTAACAGAGACACGAGTGATATATCAATATCCACATGGATATGGACTTTAGTGAGAACGACATGGATAACTAGTAATCCTATTGTAAAATCGATTGATAATAAATCTTTCAATGAAAAGAGATTCTTTTTTTCTTTATTCCTCCGTATCGGGCGTTTATAGAGGACAAATTAGTTAGATTATCTGATAATGGATCGGCGAATTATTGGGCCGAGCTGGATTTGAACCAGCGTAGACATATTGCCAACGAATTTACAGTCCGTCCCCATTAACCACTCGGGCATCGACCCCGGAAGAATCAATTCTAGACTTATTGATAATCCATGATCAACTTCCTTTCGTAGTACCCTACCCCCAGGGGAAGTCGAATCCCCGCTGCCTCCTTGAAAGAGAGATGTCCTAACCACTAGACGATGGGGGCATACCTGCCCGATCGCCA